GAGCAAACATATAATAACGGATTCTAAATTGTAACCAAGCGTTGCCCATTGGTTCTATACCCGATTCATAACTAGAAAGTTTCTCCGGCCCTTTCCTAATCGGGGCTAAAATCCCAGAAATGAAAAATGCCAAAATAGGAATAAGACTTGATATTATTAGAAATGCCCAAAAAATATCATATTCGTAAAGCAAAAACATAGACGCACTCCTATGAACGTGGAAAATATATCGGATTGGTTGATTCGAATTGAAGTTATAAAGTCATCGATAACTAGTCAGTCAAAACAAGAATTTATTTTGACCAAACCATCTAGTTTCCTTTGATTATTGCAGGGCATATCTCATTTCAAGATTTATCGACTGACTTGATCGGGATCCTATTTCCAGTCTACTTAAATTTTTAGTTCAATTTTCTTTAATTGCTTTAGTTAGTATAACTCTAGATGTTATACTTAGACAAATTTTCTTGTTTTTGCCTAGGATTCTTCCTAAAGCCTAAAGAAAGCAAATAGAATTCTTATTTTGTGTTTAATAATTTTGAATTTATTATTCTTTTGATTATTTGAATTTTCTTTATAAAAATGCGAGTTCGGAATTTGGATTTTTTAGGAATTAGGAATAGAGTCGAGAGTTTTTTTTCTTAGTAATTTAGAATAGAACAAGTATTCAAATGTAAGAGAATGGGTAGGTATTTCCATCTCGGGATTTCGAATATCTTAGTGTTGGTATATTCCGTTTATCGGATCTGGGTGGGGTTTTCTCTTGATTGAATACAGAAAAAGAAGACCACCCCCCCTTGTTTTGGTGTGCTTCGCCGGGTCTTGGTAAGGTATACCAAAGAAAAGGAGTATCGCTGGCTTAACCCCTGGATTGTGGGCAGAAAAATTCATATGGAATTTCCCTCCGACAATTAATGACGAAGGGTTGGTTTGTTTGGAAAAAGATCGATTTGATCCCTTGAAATATGTTTTTTCGGTTTTCTTTAAATGAAGAAATCAAAATTATACAATTTTTTATTTCAAATGAAATTTTGGAATTTTTTTTATAGGGCTCTAGGGCTATACGGACTCGAACCGTAGACCTTCTCGGTAAAACAGATCAAACTTATTATTATCAAAATGATCTGAACTGTTTCAAAGACCCAACATGCATTTTTTTTTGCATTGGGCTCTTTCATTAACTGATAGAAATATCAGCCAATCCGCCATATTTTTTTTTCTTGACAGAAAAATAAGATAAGGAGATGGCTCCATGTGCTCTGATTCATTATTTGGGATTCTAATTCAGAGCACTACCAAAGTGTTTCAAAGGTGAAGTTATTTTGACGTAGGTCTGCCTTTGGCCTAGAATTTTAAGTTAAATGAAGTCTCTATCGTTCGTCTTAAAAAATCCAATATGAAACTTCATACACCTTCAAGTTCATAGGACGAAAAGAGATTTTTTGAGGGCCTTATACTCATTATGCCTAGCATTGAATATACTGCTATTCACCTTATCAATATCTCAAGGTGGAGCCTGTTTGGTACCTACAAAGGGCACTCAATATAGGACCGAACCTCTCGTCAGGCTATTGTTCTCTTAAAGTTATTATGGAGTAAGACATCGATTTCTCAATAAGATCCATTTTTTGGATTGTATGGTGGATTCCCCTGAAAACCATTGGCGCGCGTGTAAACGAGGTGCTCTACCAACTGAGCTATAGCCCTTAGTGCTTGTGATGCATATTTTATCATGTATATAATTTGTTGTCAAGATTCTATGATCCAACATCCTAAATTTTTGAGTGGTATTGGTTCGATTATTGTTGCTTATAAGGAATATGATATTTATAATCCATCGATGGGATGGGTTCCTTTTGGTTCTCTTTGGGATAATAAATGACCTACTTAACTCAGTGGTTAGAGTATTGCTTTCATACGGCGGGAGTCATTGGTTCAAATCCAATAGTAGGTAGAACTCATTAGATACCGGAATCAACGGTATCTAATAAGTTTTTTGTCCCACCCTTTGTTTATTTTTATAGTTTCTTTTTAAAGATTTTTTATTTATTTCATTTTTGAATTGCGTTGTATCTAAATTGGATTCTGCTTGATTGGATTCTGTCGAGTGAATCCAATCAAAATAGGGTTTAGAAACAGAACCTCTTTTGATTATTTGAACGCACCAACTAGTTATGAAATTGCATTGACAGCCTCGACTCTTGTCCTAGCTCGTCGGAGAGCTAGATTTGCCTCAATTATTTGTCTCTTTCCTTCAGCCTTTCTCAAATTAGCTTCTGCTATTTCAAGAGTTTGCTGAGCTTCTTGTGAATCAATATCACTACCCTTTTCCGCATCATTTACTAAAACAGTGATCTCATTATTGCCTATCCTAGCAAAACCGCCCATCAGAGCCATCGTTAACCATTGGTCCTTAAGGCGTATTCTCAAAATCCCTATATCGACAGCTGTAGCAATAGGAGCATGATTTGGTAATACGCCAATTTGACCACTATTTGTA